CTGCATTGAAGTAGCGCTTTTTCATTTTGAAGGCTTTCGGGGCTCCCAGGCCGGGACGTCTGGCAGAATGCTTGGCCCCCTGCGCCAGAAGCGAGACCCGAAGGGTTAGCTTCTAGAAATAGATAAAATAGGCATTAGGCATTCTGAGCTGGAAGGAGGCAAGCAAATGAAGGGAGGCATTACGGGCCGACTACAAGAAGCAAAGCTTCGTAGACTCGACAAGTCGCTTATAGAATGCCGACTACTAAGTGAAGACTTTCCACTTCATTGAAAAAGGGAAGGGGGGAGGGAAGCGAAGCTTAGCGAGCTTTCTGCCGGCCGACCACTACATAAGCCACTGGCGGAGAAAGCTCGAAGAGCTCCCCTTCATTCGTTGCTAAGCCAAGGTCCCAGGTCTCCGAGTCAGCCCGCGCTTTTTCGAAGAATCCTGCACCCATGGGCATACGGCCTGGCAGGCCTTCCCTTTCCGCCGGAGCTTCATGGGCGTTGCCCCGTTCCCCAATCAGATGTTTGGATGTGAGCTATACTCCGCGAGGAGCCAAACGGGCGTATGGCCTTGCCATTTGACCTCTCTTCCCGTGTGACTAGGAATGCTCAGTGACAACCTCTCAATTGTCACCGCCTGGCCTCTCTTGCTACCACGGTAGCACCTAGTGTGGTCAGCACCAATCGTGTTCGGGTCACGAAGCTTACACTCATTCACATTGGTTCATCCAGCTATGCCCCGGGCCTTTTGCTCTTCTAACGTAAAAGGTGGCCGGCCATTCGTCAACGCCCAGGAATCCGCTTGACATCTCAGCGGCGGGATTGGATACCCGCATCCGATCGAAGTTCCATTTTAGTGCCCCCCTAACATAAAGGCGAGCTTTTCTAGGTGGGTCGCTTCGCGCAAGACATTGCTTAGGACCAACGGGTCACACGACAGGTGCACGATTGACTTTGCACGCTCCATCCTTCGGCCCTTCGCCTATCGGCTTGGCAGGCAAGCTACCTTGATCCGTCTCTGGTTTCGATTCGTTATGCTCAGCACCTCCAACAAGCCCTAAAGTCTCTTGCCGCCTAAAACTCCGCCAAGAAAGCGCAGCTTTACGTTTCATCCTATGTGCCCAGAGAATGCTATGCGTTCTCCACTTTCGGACCTCGCAAAGAGAGAACGTGTTTTTTCCTCTGAGTTTCTCTCTCATTCGCGGAGCGAAGAAAGCGGGCTTTGCCCCAGCTACCGCTATCCTTGGGAAACCAAAAGAGCTACCGAAGGAAAGGGATGCAGTCTCTCCCTTGGTCTTTTGAGAGGAGAAGGCAGAGAAGAAAACGTCCTTCGCGCAAGTTTTTTTGCTTCCTGCGCCCTTACTAGTACTAGTAAAGGGGCTCTTCGACCAAGGAGGCATCCTGGTAGGAAGGCCGACCACTACATAAGCCGCCATCAGTCCAGGAGAGAAGCAAGCTACCTTTCTTTGATCCACCTTCCCGGGCGGGGAAGAGAACGAAAATAGGCCGCGGATGGTGGTCGTGGTAGGTTCGAGGATCTTACGCGGCGGAGCGAACTCCTCTATCGTCTTGCATTTCCTCTGGCGGACCCCCTCGATCCATCGTACTGGAGCGATCCGAGAAGAACGATTAGGGTCATATTCTATTCTTTCTACAATGCCCATAGACGAAGTGCTTCGTTTCTTATCAATTATTCGCTGCAATCGCTTCGATCCACCCCCTCGGTGAAAAACCGTAATACGCCCTGAGGAATTCCTACCAGCAGACTTCCCTGTACTCAAAGTGAATTGTCTAAGTGCTCTCCCCTCTTGGCTTTGTCTCATTGTCGAGATCGTAATCATTCGATTCCGCCCCTACTCTTATAAAAAAAAGGCAGGCTAGCTCCTTCACCTCGTAAACTCGGTAAAGCTGCGTCGCTCCTACTCCTTCTTTCTTCTCCTTCATCGTCGTTGGTCCTTTTGACATAACATTCTCGGCAGCCTCCGGTCCGGTAGGAAAGAAACCTGTAGCCAGTGACTAGTTCCGCTATGGAGCTACGTGTTCTGTTTACGCGCTACTAAGCACGTCGAGACTCTCTTTCGAAAGTGAGATCACCACTGGCTTGAAGAAGAGAGAAAGATCACTCCTAAATGCAGCCTTTCTCTTATATACGATACCAGCAGACGCACCTTGGTACTTCCATGCGCCAATCAAGGCTAGTGGAGCGAAGAGAGCCAAAAAACGTGAGCGCCCCTACGCGAGCCTTATTGAAAGGGCCCCTGACTCTCGAACAAAGCAAGGGATTGAGCAGCGCGAAAGCCGTCGACGATAATACTCTAATAAGGGCGTATTAGAGTCGACGGCGTAAAGGCGTTAGCGCATCCGTTTTCTTGCTCGTTAGCGCTTTACTAATAACATAGAAAGAGGCAAGCCAAAACCAACTCCTAAAAAGTTGCTGAGTTCGCCTTTCGGGGTTACCTACTTGAGGGCTTATGTAATATATAAAGAGGAGCCCCCGAATTTGGCCTTTTTGTTTAAGTAAGGGCAGCTCGCCTTTTTGAATAGAAGGAAGTGGGATAGCGGAGGTGATTTCGGTAAACCGATGCATGAGCTGAGGCTCCCATGTCCCGCCGACCCTTCGAAAAAGTCAGGTCGTCAAACGGCTCATAGGGAGTCAGAAGCAAGCGGAGTCAAAGGCGGGTCAAACTCACATAAGCGGAGGGGGAGACACATTCATGAAAAGCGAGAAGCCGTGGGGGACTGGCCAACTATGAATAGATATCCGACTTTCGGGTAAGAGTATGAACATCTATTAGTCCGTATCATGGGTCTACTTGTTACAAAAGGCGAACATCCCTATTCCAAAACATACACATAAGTCCTCAGGCAGGCGGGGACGAAAAGAGTCTATTTCTTTACAATATTCCGGAATGTATCATGGCCCTATCTATTCATCTTTTTATTAAAAAAAAAGAGTTCCGCATCTCTCCGAGGCCGGGAGAACAAATAGGCGTGAGGAAGAGGGAGAGGGGGGCTACGAGCCCTCTCCCGTTGCTGTTCCCGGATCACCCATCCCTTCCTTCCCCTTCGCCCGGCCTGGTGAGATCCGATGAGATCTGATCTCTCGAACGAAGTGAAGTGATAGGAAGAGAAGACAGCTGGCGGGAGATCTCTATTCATTACACCCCCTTGTATAGGTTGGGGAAAACGGAAGTGCGCTCCTGCGCACCAGCTGAAGGAAGGATCTTTGGCATAAAGATACCTTCTTATTAGAGAAAGGGGCAAGCCAAAACCAACTCCTAAAAAGGTTTGACGAAGTATCTCGAGCATTCTCCATCCGCCCGCCAGCTGCAGAGGGGGTTCGATTCCCGTTATACGCGATGTGGCGAAAAAGACGGATTCAACAAGATATGCCTTGCCTGCATTAAGATTTCAAACTTGTCGTCTACTTTTAGGAAATGTTCGGAACAGAGAACTTACAATAATACAACGCCGCATTCTCCGAAAATTGAGAAACAAGAAGAGATCTATTAAGAGAAAGATTTATCCGAGAGAAAATCTTAACAGTTACATCCAATCACAAACTACACGAAAGTTGCCCCTTTTTCATGGGGATTTACCCATCACAGAGATGCACAGAGGAACTGAACGAACTTCTTATATCCCTTTTCCACTCAATCCAGAAACAAGATCGGACGTTATTCCGGTTCGTCTCCATTTTAGTGAAACTATTCCTCAAGCAAGGCAGCCGATAAGTCATCGAAGGGTTTGTGTGAATAAAGGAATGGTAAGCATTACTCATTTTAAAGTGTCCCACGGTGATCGAATATCTTTTCAAGAAAATGACGCGAGAATCCGCGGTGAAGAAATAAGGAGATCTTTCTATATCGAAATATCAGTTGAAAAAATCATAGGAAAATTCCTGGATCACCCGGTAAGAATGTGGAGAAGAACTAAAACAGAATGGTTCCACCTACTCAAAACTAAGAGGGGATGCCGCCTACTACTAAAATCCCGGTTTTTGCAACAGTTGCGTTCTTCTATGCAAGAAGAAGACTTAGAAAGAACAAAGAAGTTTGGATCGGAAAAAGTATGCTTAGGCAGTTCCTTCGCTGAGCACAACAGAATGAAGAGGAATTTGTATCATTTGAAATCCCTATTCTTATCGAATAGAAGGAACGAGAAAAACCGAAATCTTCCTACTCGAACAAGAAGTCCTATAGTTTACAACTCTTCTTTATATAGTAATTCGACCTATTGCTCCGCATCCCCCCATCAGTTTACTATGAAGAGCAAAATCAAAAGGATCGAACTACCTACTCATTATTCGGAGGTGAATCATAGAACACTAAAAGCTGTGGTATCTTATGGACCTAACATAGGTCACATCCCTCACGACATAAGATTGAAAGATCCAAACCTTCCTCTTCGGAGCGGAAACGGACGTGGCCAAAACATATAAAGATCGGCGTAGTCGCTCATAGGGACATATCTATCCGTCTCGAGTCTCGTCTAGATCGATTCATAGATCGATTTCTATCCATATGTATCGGTATCCCCGTGGATAGAGATAAAGATAGGGATCCATCTAGATCTTGATTCACTATTTCCATTTTTTTGATTGATTGCCTTTTTTTTGACAACAAGTTTGAAATCTTAATGCAGGCAAGGAAAGAGAGTTTTTCTATTATTACTTGCAGGATCGGAGCGTAGACGAGCGAGCAGAGCCCAGGGAACGGGGAAGCCCGTCATAGAGCAGTCGACTAGAAGTAGAAGACTGCTGGCCTGAGAGAAGACGGCCTCTCTCGGGAAACATGGCCTAATTTCTCTTCTTTCTTTTTGATTTCGGGTTTCTTTCTTTTTTCAGGGGCCCAGAACGCTTAAAGGTGGGGGAGAAGCAAGCCGAACCTCTGATCGACCTGGAAACATCACAAATTCTCGGCGTCGAGAGAGATTTGAGATTCCGTAAGTAACTCAGCGAGTGCTTTCTAAGAAGGGCTTGACTTGGAAGAAGAAAATGAAATACGAACAACCGC